ATTGATGATAGTGACGATATTGATGATAGTGACGATATTGATGATAGTGACCTTGAGACGGAGCTGGAACTGCTAACTATGATGAATGCGCTAACGATGGACATGATGCCGGAAATAGACCGATTTTATATCACCCTTCAATTCGAATTAGCAAAAGCAATGTCTCCTTGCATAATATGGATTCCAAACATTCATGATCTGGATATGAATGAGTGGAATTACTTATCCTTCGGTCTATTAGTGAACCATCTCTCTGAAAGATGTTCCACTAGAAAGATTCTTGTTATTGCTTCGACTCATATTCCCCAAAAAGTGGATCCCGCTCTACTAGCTCCGAATAAATTAAATACGTGCATTAATATACGAAGGCTTCTTATTCCACAACAACGAAAGCACTTTTTCACTCTTTCATATACTAGGGGATTTCACTTTGAAAAGAAAATGTTCCATACGAACACTAATGGATTAGGTTCCATAACCTTGGGTTACAATGCAAGAGATCTTGTAGCACTTACCAATGAGGCCCTATCAATTAGTATTACACAGAAGAAATCAATTCTAGACACTAATACAATTAGATCCGCTCTTCATAAACAAACTTGGGATTTGCGATCCCAAGTAAGATTGGTTCAGGATCATGGGATCCTTTCCTATCAGATAGGAAGGGCTGTAGCACAAAATGTACTTCTAAGTATAAGTAATTCCCCCATAGATCCTATATCTATCTATATGAAGAAGAAATCATGTAACGAAGGGGATCCTTATTTGTACAAATGGTACTTCGAACTTGGAACGAGCATGAAGAACTTAACGATACTTCTTTATCTTTTGAGTTGTTCTGCCGGATCGGTCGCTCAAGATCTTTGGTCTCTACCCGGACCCGATGAAAAAAATTTGATCACTTCTTATGGACTCGTTGAGAATGATTCGGATCTAGTTCATGGCCTATTAGAAGTAGAAAGCGCGCTGGTGGGATCTTCACGGACAGAAAAAGATTGTAGTCCGTTTGAGAATGATCGAGTTACATTTCTTCTTCGGCCCGAACCGAGGAATCCCTTAGATATGATGCAAAATAGATCTTGTTCTATCTTTGATCAGAGATTTCTCTATGAAAAATACGAATCAGAGTTTGAAGAATTTGAAGAGAGGGAGGGGGAAGGAGCCCTTGACCCGCAACAGATGGAGGAGGATTTATTCAATCACATAGTTTGGGCTCCTAGAATATGGCGCCCTGGGGGCTTTCTGTTTGATTGTATCGAAAGGCCCAATGAATTGGTATTTCCCTATTGGTCCAGGTCATTTCGGGGCAAGCAGATCATTTCTGATGAAGAGGATGAGCTTAAAGAGAATGATTCGGAGTTCTTGCAGAGTGGAACCATGCAGTATCAGACACGAGATAGATCTTCCAACGAACAAGGCCTTTTTCGAATAAGCCAATTCATTTGGGACCCTGCGGATCCGCTATTTTTCCTAGATCAGCCCCCCGGCTCTGTGTTTTCTCGAGAATTATTTGCAGATGAAGAGATGTCAAAAGGGCTTCTTACTTCCCAAACAGATCCTCCTAGATCTATATATAAACGCTGGTTTATCAAGAATATGCAAGAAAAGCATTGTGAATTGTTGATTAATCGTCAGAGATGGCTTAGAACCAATCTTTCATTATCTAATGGATCTTTCCGTTCTAATACTCTATCCGAGAGTTATCAGTATCTATCAACTCTGTTCCTATCTAATGGAACGCTATTTGATCAAATGACAAAGATATTGTTAAGAAAAAGATGGCTTTTCCCGGATGAAATTAAAATTGGATTCATGTAACAGGATAAAGATTTCCCATTCCTTAGCCGGAAAGATATGTGGCTATGAAAGAGGGATTAAGTGGAACAGAATTGGCTGGGTGGTAGAGTGGTGGAAACGCTTCTTTCTTCCATATTATATTTTTGACCTTAGCTCCATCGAACAATATGTTACTGCTGAAAAGGGAAAATTTGAAATCTTAGATCAAAACACTATGTATGGATGGTATGAACTGCCCAAACAAGAATTCTTGAACAGCGAACAACCTGTTTAGATATTCACGACGAAGAAGTAGTGGATTCTCTTTCGTATGGGCCCTGAAAGGAGAAGGAAGGGTGGAATGCCAACAGGCGTCTATTATTGAATTGGCCCGATAGTACCCATTTTTTGGGGGGAACGCACGTTCTGTGCCAAAGTAACTGAATGGGTGTGTACGTCGCCAATCCCTGGACTATGTAATGTACTTTTGGTAACGAGTGGGCATTTTACCAGAGGTTTCTAATCTACCTTTGTGTGATTCCTGTTGAAGCATATACTCTGGGGTGGGTGCGGGGCGGACGATTTAAAAGAAGACTCCTCATTCATTAGATAGAGAAGATCACCGAGATTTCGCGATCCGTTGCCAAACTTATTCCAATTCAATAAGAATTCTCAATATTATGCCTTGAAGAGGACTCGAACCTCCACGCTCTTTAGCACGAGA